AATATATAGTATTAATATACTATTAATATTTACTATTTTATAGTGGGAATTCTCTTATCCCATTCGGAAAGATATCATCTCATAATTATCTATGGCTGTTTATGTCTCTAGCATGACCACTTGAAAAATGTGGAGGAAAGTCGGGCAAATGGCCGATACTACTGGAAGGATTCCTCTTTGGATAATAGGTACTGTAGCCGGTATTGTTGTAATTGGTTTACTTGGTATTTTCTTTTATGGTTCATATTCTGGATTAGGTTCATCTCTGTAATAACCGTATGAACTTGTTTATAGATATCAAAACATAAGAACTCAACGGGATCCCCCTCGAATCAGACAAGGAAAGAGGGGATAGGTCCCGTTGAGTTCTTAATAATCATAAAATAATCATAAATAATTATAATATTTTTTTTATAAGTGGTTCAAAAAAATACACATTTGATTGATGTTTTGAAAAATGCACTTAATTAATTGATTCAGAACATCTTTTACTCAAAAGTATCTCTGAATATTTTAAAAATTAAAACAAAGAAGGAATCACTCAAGTTCCGTTTTTTGGATGACTCCCAATTCTATATAATTCTATATATAGATAGTATAGATTTCTATCGATTAGATATCCTGAAACCCTTTCTATAGTAATAAAATATCTATACTAAACTAATAAAATAGAACCTCACTTTATTTAATCTTAATCTAATATTTAATCTAATCAAAGTTTCCTTTTTTTTTCTATTTAAAAAGTTCATTGAAATTGAAGAAGTTCTATTTGTTCAATAAATTTGCCTATATTTTTGTTTGTCCACTACTTAACATGATAAATAGAAAAAAAGATTATGATAAACCCCGCCAAAAATGGAATCTAAGAATAGGAGTTGTTGACGAATAAGATCAACAATCCTATTTAATTCGACACAAGAAAGGGTTGTGTAAAATCCCTTTTGTCAAAGACTAGGCGATGCACAACCCCCTCCCTAAACCCTTTGTTCCTTTCATTTAGGCTTTGGTTTATATTCTCCGGTTATTTATCTTTTGTTTTGATTCTATTCAAATAGAAAACTAAGGATTCATTCTATATCACTTCGATTTGGATCGAAAAAACAAATAAAAGATAAGTCAAATTAATATAGTCTTTTTCACAATATACACATCACGACCAGTATAAGTAAGTAATTCCCGAAACCTGAAAAAAGAAACAAACAAAATTTTTTTGATCATACACAATTACATAATATAATTGGCAACAAAAGTTTATTTCTTTTTATATATAATTTGATGTTGAAAAATCCGCGGATCTAGAAATTCATTTCGGACAATTGAACCTTCTCAAACTGTTTCTTTTTAAGAACCAAAAAGATTTGTGCCAAAATAACGGATGCCAAGAAGAGCAAAAGGCCTTGGACACGTGATGGATCTTGAAGTACTACTTCGGCATCCCCCTGACCAAATCCGCCCACATTAGGATTACTCGTTAATGGTTGATCAAGTTTGATGGATTCGCCTTCAGAAACAAGAAGTTCCGGCCCTGGAGGGATAATATCAACCACTTGACGCCCATCCGATGCCTCAACTATGGTTATTTCATACCCCCCTTTTTCTTTTCGTATAATTTTGTTTACTATACCCGCTGCTGTAGCATTATAAACATTATTGTTACTCTTGCTCCCGTCGGGATAAATCTGACCCCTTCCTCTGTTCCCGCCTACATATATGGGATATTTTAAGAAGTGAGCATCTTTCTTAGTGGCAGGATCCGGGGAAAGAATAGGAAAGGTGATTTCACTATATTTCTGACCAGGAACAGGACCTATCACAAGAATATTTTTTTTAGTAGGGCGGTAACTTTGAAAAGACAGATTTCCTATCTTTTCTTTAATCTCGGGTGAAATACGATCGGGCGGGGCTAGTTCAAACCCCTCGGGTAAAATAAGAACAGCCCCCACATTCAAAGCTCCTTTTTTACCATTAGCAAGAACTTGTTTCACTTGCAGATCATAGGGAATTCGAACAACTGCTTCAAATACAGTATCCGGAAGTACCGCTTGTGGAACCTCGATATCCACGGGTTTATTAGCTAAATGGCAATTGGCACATACAATACGGCCGGTTGCTTCTCGTGGATTTTCATAACCCTGCTGTGCAAAAATGGGATAGGCATTTGAAACGGGTGCCTGAGTTATTATATATATGATGAGCGATAGGGAAATGGATCGAGTAATCTCTTTCTTTATCGACGAAAAGGTTTTTTTAGTTTGCATGGTCCAATCATTGATCCCGAAAATTTATACAATAAAAGTAGGTAGGTCGCCAATAGAGTTGCCTACCTATAATTTTGATATTTACTGAAATAATTTTTCTGAAATATTGGAGAAATCCCTTTACTGGGTAGAAATAATAGGTACAATTTTCAATGTTTTGCTTATGTACAAAGTAACAAACAAATATTATAATTGGGCCGTTCGATCATTTTTCAGTCATTCATTGAATGATAAATCACTACAAGTGAAGGAGATACACGATTTAAATAACGAAAGATCCAATATTTAAAAATTGTATCTAAAATGACTGGAAAAGTAGAAACAAGACCGGATATAATTTGATCATTATGAGCAAATCCAAAATCTTTGTAGACAGAGCCAATCATTAATTCCCAACCGTGGGGCGAATGGAATCCTATACATAAATCAGTTAATAAAAGAATAGAAAAAGCCTTTATTGTGTCGCTTAAGTTATATAGGAATTCTTGAACCCAAGAGTTAAGAATAACAAGTTCTTCATTACCTATAATAGAATAACCACTTAGAATAACGAAACAGATTATATTTGTCGAGAAATGTAAAATTGTATGGATACGATCCTCATTGTGCATCTTGATCAATTGGGTCGTTTCTTTGTAGATTTCGACGCGAAGCTTTTGTAAATGCGTTTCTGGGTATTCCTTTATCATTTCCTCCAAACGAAGGAGTTCCTCTAAGTCTATGAATTTTTTTAGAATACTCTTTTCTTGAATATCATTCAAAAAAATTTCGGATTGCCTAATATTCCACCAATTAGTAATCCAAGATTCCAGACTTTTTTTAAATGAGAGAGAGATCCACCAAGGCAAAAATACTATAAATGCAAGATATAGAAGGGAAATAAATACTTTCTTTTTTGCCATTTTTTCGTCTGTGAATTTTTGAAGTTTTAATGAACTCACCCCATGCGTCGACTCTATATGATACTAATATTTGTATCAAGCATAAGTTATATCCCAACCCAAGCCATCGAGCCCATTAATCTATTTCGAAATTTTTATTTGTGATGCAGTAGAGTGGTTAGGTTAGTCCTTGAATCTAGAAAAAATACAGAAATAGAATAAGAAAGAGTTCGCTTCAAAGTAATATTAGTTGGATTTCGAAACGAAAGAACTCCCGTTTTATTAAAAAAAATGTCAAATATTTGAAAAAAAAAAAATGATGGACACACAAAATTTCGTTTTAGAGTTGCTTCATATACGTTTACTTTGGCTTGAATAGGCAGGCATTCAGAACAAACTTCCGTTAAGTTATGGTATAGAAAAAAAGAGAGTTCTTGAGTTTTTTCCCTTTTGCAAAGTATTCATTTTTCAGTTCCTTTTTTCAAAATACTTCAATTGGTACGCGCAAGAAATAGGCCAATTCAGCAGCTTTTTGCTCAATTTCTCGTGGAGTCAAATTCTCATCAGTACGTGTCAAGGGAATGGCCCCCTGGCCTCTGATTTCCATATAAAGAACCCGACGAGCAAAAAGACCCTCTTTATTTTCTATTCTGATAGACTGAATATCTTTCATAAGGAATCGCAGGAATATGCGACGGTTTTTTCCAGGAAATCCCCAACGAAAAATACACACTATGCCCTCTTTTATATCAAATCGATCATAACCACTACCTACATTCCACGAAATTGTGCACCACAAGTAGGAGCTAATAAAGAGACCCGCGATCCCATAGAAAGACATCACGATCCCCTGTGGAAAAAAATTTATTTGCTGAGAAGGAAACAAAGATATAAAATTCCTACCAAAATAACTGGAGGTTCCAACCAATACAAACCCTAATGAACCTAAAAAAAGAATGAGGGCCCAACCGAAATTACTTATTTTTCGAGATCCCGCTATAAGTTCTATCCATATACGTTCTGATCGCCAACTCATACTCTCACTAGACCTAGTTGCATTTTATTGGAATTGGAAGAATAACAAAAAGAAATTTTAGTTTACTTTTTTTTGTTTCCGAAGTAACTCTCATCAACCAGCACTACTATAGATGTGAAACTTTTATTTTAGAAAAATTCATCGAATTACTTAGATCCAAACTAAAATAATAACATCTCTTTCGTATGATTTCCTATAGATATCCACATATAGATATATTCACTTTACATTTCCGAAACTCTCCCCGCTACCGATCCATTTGAAATTGTTATAATTAATTTACCCATATATCATGTTTACACACATACATAAGAGTTTATGCTCGAAAGAAGCCAGATGTTATACCATATTCTACTAAATAGATAGGGGTGTTATGATCAAAGTAAGTCTTGAAAAAAAAAATGGATACAGAGTTGTCCCTATAGTATCTAAAAGATTTTGTTTTTTTGAACATGAAGAAATAAAGAAACCATTGCAATTGCCGGAAATACTAAGCCCACTAAAGGCACAAAAATAGAGGGAAAGCTGTTGAGAGTTATCATTGAGTGGGTACCTCGATTTAATATTTGTACCTGTTATTTTTATTTATTGCTTTATATTTTATATTACTATTTTTATTTTTTTATTTTAACCTTATATTCTTATTAAAGATATTTTATAATTCATATATATTCATATATAATAATTATATTTATATAATATATATATATATTATATTTTATATATAGTAATTATACCTAAGTGAGTATATACTTAAATAAGGAATATATAAGTATATGTTTTAATAATTTTTTTTTGAATAAATACTTATAAAAAAATGTGTAA